ATCAGAATAGTGGATATGGCCCCGATTCAATGGGTCAGGTCCACTTACTTTTTCTTTTGTTGATTTAGAACTAGATTTGATTAGAATAATGTAAAATAGGAATATATGATAATTCAAGAGACAACTTATTATTATTCATTATATTCATTATAAAAAATATATTATAATAAAAAATCGAATAAACAAACGTTCCAAATTTCTAACTCGAATTAGTCGAACTCATAAGAATAATAACTTAATTAGGATCAAATTATATGGTTGTTTTTTTTATTAGTATTTCTAAATATTATATAGAAGGAAATAGAAGGAATATCTGTATTCTCCAAATATTAATAAATATTAATACTAAGACAGGATGGTTATGAAAAACACGAAAGCCCCTTATCGGATTTGAACCGATGACTTACGCCTTACCATGGCGTTACTCTACCACTGAGTTAAAAGGGCCCTTTTATTAAATTCTTGACTGAGTTACTATACGGATAAACTAGATATATGTACATATATTCTATACATAAGTATATGCCATAGTGGGTTGTGGAATATTCGGTTTTTCTTTACCTAATATAGTTAAAAAGAAAAGGTTTATTGATATCAATGCACTAAATTGTTTCAATTTCACAATGGCCCTAATGACTTTTCTTTTTAATTTCCCCCATCCGATTATTCTATGTCTATTGACAATTTCGACAAACTAGTCATATTATGAACATAGTATGGGTCGGTCAGGAAAACATGCCCCCATCGTCTAGTGGCCCAGGACATCTCTCTTTCAAGGAGGCAGCGGGGATTCGACTTCCCCTGGGGGTAGGGTACTATGAAAGGGGGTTGATCAGGGATTCTAAATAACCTTAGAAGTGATTGTTCCTGGGTCGATGCCCGAGCGGTTAATGGGGACGGACTGTAAATTCGTTGGCAATATGTCTACGCTGGTTCAAATCCAGCTCGGCCCAAAAATGCGCTGATCCATCATGAATGGATAGAACCCATTTGTTTTCCAGAAAGAACGAATGCACAGGAAAAAAAGAAAACTTTCTGCCCCTACTTCCATTTTTTTTTATTTTCTCTTTTTTTCCTTGAAAAAATGGATTCTCAATCGATTTGAGAATAACAACATGGATTACCAGTAATCCATGTTGCTTTCACTAAGCATTCATGGAACTATCAATATATCCGCGGATCTCTGTTACAACGCAGTAATTCAAAATAGATCGGCTTTGAATGAAATAAAAATAATATGGATATACTTTTTAGGGGGATTGTAGTTCAATTGGTAAGAGCACCGCCCTGTCAAGGCGGAAGCTGCGGGTTCGAGCCCCGTCAGTCCCGACCGTATCCAATATATACTCAATCCATCCCTTCTTTTTCGGAGAAAAGGGTACAGGGAACAGAATTTCATTCCCTCCAAAAAGTGATCTTGAGTTATTTTTTAACATTTATTATCAAAAAAACCCGTTCTATTTCAAATAGTAACAATTGGTGGGAGAGAGCCATATGTGAATTAGTACAATTATTGGGGGCAGCATATTCAGAATTCTAGTAGAGTATCTACTGTATTTTTTTTTTTTATTATTGCTCCTCATCCTTGTAATGTATAACAATACTATATGTTTCTTTTTTTACTAAGGGCATTTTTTGTACTAACATTATAAAATGAATTAAACATAGTTACCCTGATAGAGCCCATTCAGGTTAACCCGATTTATTTTTTGGTTCCAATTGGGTGGAATCTTAATTACTAAAAAGAATCTCTTCCCAACGAGCAAGGAAATGAATCTTTTTTTCCTTCGGGTCCAAAGAAATAACCAAAAAAATAGTGAATTTTATGGAATATTAGATCTTTTATACCAAGAGATTCATCTTTATCACACTTCTTTGGTTGCCGAGAAAACTAGATTATTACCATTCAAAAAGGAATTTAGAGCTTAACGCCGTACTTTTTTCATTTCACGTCGATGGGTCGGTAACCAAAAAAAGTGGCAAAATGGGCAAAAAATGATTGATCGGATAATTTAAAAGGGGATAGATTTAGGGTATATGATAGATTTATGGTATATTATGGTATATAAAGTCAAGAAGAGAAAAAAGGATAAGAAATAAAAAATTTTTGATTGGATCATTAATCCAATTTTTATTCAGTATGGATAAAGGACCCTTCTATGTTATACTATATCAATTCTTGACGATTAATGCATGTGATAGCTCAGATATTCTTAATTCATGATATTGCTGATTCAATATCATCGCGATGTAATTCATCTCATTGAATTGAATTTACCGGCGAAAGAGTGATTCCTCATCTCTATGGGATTAAATCCCGAGTTATTGCGAAGTAAAAAAAAACGAAATAATGATATTATGGAAGTAAATATTCTTGCATTTATTGCTACTGCACTGTTCATTCTAGTTCCTACTGCCTTTTTACTTATCATATATGTAAAAACCATAAGTCAAAATAATTAATTTGAATGAAACTTGGCTTCTTAGTTCTTATTAATTTAATGATTGAATAAATACAAAATGAATAAATAAAAGCTTCACCTTTTGATTCTTAATGAAATGATTGAACGACAATCAGCAGTATTCTATGAAATCCGCTAGTTCTGATAGTATGGTAGAAAGAAATATATTCATCTTTCTACCATACTATTTACTTTTTTAGTCTTAGTGAAGTATAGAAAGTCGGATTCTATAAATTAATATAGATCAATCAAAATATTGATCTTCATATATCATATATGTGATACGAATTAGGTATATGTAATCTTAATATTATCCTATTCTAATTCTTGGTTTCATCCATTTGATTTGTATTGATTCCAATCAAGCTCAAAAAAGCAAAAGACAACTCTTATCTTAGTCTTACCATTCTAATTCCAAGGTTTCTTAGGTTTTTTTTTAGTTCAAATATGAACTATGAATCCTGATATACATCGAAAGAATAAAATCAATGAAGTAAAAAGCAATATGGGTATATATAAAACCTAGCCATTTTTTTGACATTATGAAGAAGTAATTAATTACAGGAGTTCTATTGGAACGGAACTTATTCGGATTTCGAAAAGGGGTCGTAAAAATGCTTGAACATCGAAAGTACGTATCTATTTCATTTCAAAGTGGTAAAATCGGGTTGGTTTATCAGTTTAGGAAGAATTCGGTTGGAATCTCTTTCTGTCTCCCCTTTACTTTCGGAATACGAGCAGGAAAATCGTTGAAATATCTGTTTGATTGAAAAAAGGATATTAGTCATATAGTACATTACTATACCAGACCAGAATACAACGGAACTTTGAATTAAATAAAAAATGTAAAAATTTACAGCGCTTTACAGAACTATCTAGAAAACAATTGATAAAGTTTGATTCATCAACTTATTAATTAGTAGTACTTAGAGTCCACTTCGTCCCCACACTACGAGTGAAAGGGAAAATGTAAAGACTACCATTAAAGCAGCCCAAGCAAGACTTACTATATCCATGTGAATGATGTCCCCTATCTCGATAAATATGAAGGAATTAGTCCATTATTGTTCACTAATAATAGTGGATCAATAGTGAACAGTCAAAAAGGATTCTGACCCAGGACTCTTGATAAATCAATACACTAAATACACTTCAAACAAGTTGTTATATGATTTTTCTAGTAGAAATGGGAACCATTAAGCCTATACAAAATAGGCCTTGCCATTCTTGGAAGTAGTAAGGGAATGTTATTAATTGAACACATAGATAAGAAAATCTATTGTTTCTTTTGTTGACCGTCATAAGTAAAAGACATAAACAATGTGGAATGAAGATCAATCATTCATCCCTCTCTTTCCTAATTTGATTTAATTTTGACTATGCTCCCGATTGTTACTCTTGAACCAATCGGGGAATAGTCTATTTCATTGCTTGGCTCGAGGTTAGTGCAAAAAGTCTTTTGCACTTTTTTCTAAAAAAGCCAATTACCGATTCAATCTAATATTGATTGAATGCCTGCGCATTTCTAGACTTTCATGAGTCTGTATCCAAAGTATTTTCCTTCTCTTTTCACACCCACTAATTCGCTTGCCTGTCCGGCTTAGTTCAATTTAAGCTAAGCTAAGATCGAGAAGATCCAGTCAGTAGCCACTACATTGTAGTGGAAGGACCTCCAAATTCTCTTCCACTAGAATCTTGAATCGTAGACGCAAGGATTTAAATCCTTTTGAGTTTTGAGAAGCGACAGATACTTAGAATCAAGCAAGTCTCAACAGTTCGTTTGCGTCTGTGAGGGAATAATTCATTGAGTTATATATCGGCCGACCATAATAAGGAATTTGGAGTCTTGTGTTGATCAGGCGACACCCGGATTTGAACTGGGGAAAAAGGATTTGCAGTCCCCCGCCTTACCACTCGGCCATGTCGCCAAAATGATATAAACTAGACTAACATTTTTTCCTTCTGGAAGATTACTAAACTTCTTTTTTTATTGTACTTCCTTCGTGACTTCCATTTTATCTTAATACCTTTCCTAAAATAACTTCTTTTTTGATTGGATTTATACCTTTACTTCAATTTATTGTATAGTATCTCCAAAGACACAATGTCTAAAAACCTCCTCTCTTATTTCTATTGAAATCAAAAATAAAAAGAACTTCATTTTTGATTTTTTAACAAAAAAACAACTCAGGACAAATCGAACCGTTAACTAGTTAATTATTAAATCTTAATTTTTTAATTATTCTTGGATTTAAATCGCATTTTTTACTTAATAAGATAATGAAATGAAAATTGATACAGAACTAATTGATATTGATTCTTTTCAATAAAAAAAAAAAAAAAAAAAGATTTTTCAATTTTCATTATAACAGCAATTAGGAGTCTATGTAAACCCTAGAACAAAAATTATTACAGGGGGTCTCTAATGGGGTATCTTTTTGATAAAATTCTTAAGAAGAAATTATCCGGAAAATGTTCTGCTTCAATTTTTAGAGTAGAAATTTTGATAAAACCCACGTTGCGCCGAATAGAACTGAA